TTTTTGCGCATATCCCAATCCTTATTGATTATCTCATCACAGTTCAAATTTTCTTTTTTTACTTTTTTTATAAGTTCATTGAAGAAGTTTTATTTGCTCAGTAAGTTATTCCCACCCCTTTTTTGTTTGTCCACTACTTCTTATGAATCGAAACAAACGAGTTCCGATAGAACTGGAAAATCAAATAAATAGTAATCTTTGACGAACAGGATCAATAATCATTATTATTTCCACACAAGAAAAGGAATTTTCCACCCTTTTCTTGTGTGGAAGATTAGGAAGACGAGTAATCCCTCCTAGAATCATTTGTTCCTTTCATTTATCCGCGTGTATTCTCCTCCTACTTATGCCTATTATCTATTAGAATTCGATTCTATTAGGTACAAAAAAACTATTGATGCATTACATGGCATTTACAATCTGCCAATGGGAGGCCTAGCATAGTCACAACACTCCCATTTTGATTGAAAAAAAGAAGGGGGGATCAAGTAGTCTTCTTCGCAATATACATACTATTGCTAGGAATGGGATACAAGCAATTTCCGGCATCTCGCAGAAAAACAGTATAAACAAAGCAAGCAAAACATTTTCCATGATTTTTTTGAATCATACATAATTGCATCGATCACAACAATTCGGCTCTTTTTACCAGCTTGATGAATCCGTGGATCTAGAAATTCATTTCGGACAATTGAACCTTCTCAAACTGTTTCTTTTTTAGAACCAAAAAGATTTGTGCCAGAATAACAGATGCCAAGAAGAACAACAAACCTTGGACACGTAATGGATCTTGAAGTACTATTTCTGCATCTCCCTGACCAAATCCACCCACATTGGGATTACTCGTTAATGGTTGATCAAGCTTGATAGATTCACCCTCTGAAACAAGAAGTTCTGGTCCTGGAGGTATAATATCAACCACTTGGTGTCCATCCGATGCGTCAGCTATGGTTATTTCATACCCCCCTTTTTCTTTACGTACTATTCTGCTTACTATACCTGCTGCTGTAGCATTATAGACTGTATTGTTACTCTTGTTCCCATCGGGATAAATCTGACCTCTTCCCCTGTTCCCACCTACATATATGGGATACTTTAAGAAGTGAACATCTTTCTTAATAGCAGGGTCCGGGGAAAGAATGGGAAAGACGATTTCACTATATTTCTGACCAGGAACAGGACCTACCACAAGAATATTTCTTTTAGTGGGGCGATAACTCTGAAAAGACAGATTGCCTATCTTTTCTTTCATCTCGGGAGAAATACGATCGGGGGGAGCTAATTCGAATCCCTCGGGTAAAATAAGAACAGCCCCCACATTCAAAGCCCCCTTTTTCCCATTAGCAAGAACTTGTTTCAGTTGCATATCATAAGGGATTCTAACAACTGCTTCAAATACAGTATCAGGAAGCACAGCTTGTGGAACCTCAATATCCACGGGCTTATTAGCTAAATGGCAATTGGCGCATACAATACGCCCAGTTGCTTCTCGTGGATTTTCATAACCCTGCTGCGCAAAAATGGGATATGCATTTGAAATAGATGTCCGAGTTATGACATATATCATGATCGATACGGAAATGAATCGAGTCATCTGTTCCTTTACCCAAGAAAAGGTATTTCTATTTTGCATGGTCCAATTATTGATCCCGGAAATTTCTACAATAAATTAGGTAGGTAGCTAGTATAGTTCCCTATCCACGATTCTGCCATTGTACTGGAGGGGGAATCCCTTAGACGGGTAGAAGTATAAAGAGTGAGTCAGATTAAAAATGGTTTGTTTATGTACGAAGTAACATTCGGATTTGATTGATATCGGCAGATCAAATGAGTTCTTCATTCATTCATTGAATGATAAACCACTACAAGTGAAGGAGATACACGATTTAAATAATGGAAGATCCAATATTTCAAAATTGTATCTAGAATGACTGGAAAAGTGGAAACAAGACCAGATATAATTTGATTGTTATGAGCAAATCCAAAATCTTTGTAGACCGAACCAATCATTAGTTCCCAACCATGGGGCGAGTGGAATCCGATACATAAATCAGTTAATAAAAGAATCGAAAAAGCTTTTATTGTGTCGCTTAAGTTATAGAGGAATTCCTGAACCCAAGAATTAAGAATGACAAGTTCTTCATTACCCAGAATAGAATAACCACTTAGAATAGCAAAACAGATTATATTTGTCGAGAAATGCAAAATTATATGGATATGATCTTCATTGTGCATTTTGACCAATTGTATTGTTTCTTTGTGGATTCCTATACGAAGCTTTTGTATCTGTGTCTCCGGGTACTCCTTTATCATTTCGTCCAACAGGAATAGTTGTTCTAATTCTATGAATCTTTCTAGAACGTTCTTCTCTTGAATATCATTCAAAAAAGTTTCGGATTGCCTTGTATTCCACCAATTAGTAACTAAAGGTTCCAGACTTTTATTAAATGAGAGAGAGATCCACCAGGGCAAAAAGACTATAGATGCAAGATATGGGAGGGGAGTCAATGCTTTCTTTTTTGGCACTTTGAATCTGTTCTGTAAATTGTTAATGAAACTGCTTCATTCGCCGACTCTATCTGATCCGATATTTCTATGAAGCATGAGTTCTATAACAAGGTATGGAACCTATGGATCGGATCTATTCCTTCTTTTTTTTTTTTTTGAATTGTTTAGTCCTTGGATCTAGAAAGAATATAGAAATAGAATAAAGGTCCGTTTCGAATGAAGAAATAATCAAGTTCCCAGATATCTCAATTGGTCAAATTCGAACCAATTGTATCTTCATTTGTTCCTTTCGATGAATGCCCGAAAAACCACTTGAAGTAATGAATATTATTCGGATTTCGAGACGAAAGAACTCCCCCTGGATCAATCAATTATTTCGAAATGTTTCACTGGCTACCCACAGCCCAGGAATAATTGAGGGGATATTTCTGAAGAATATTGATGATGAAATCCGAAATGGGTGGCAAAACAAGAGAGAAATTGAATAGTTATGAGAGATCCAATCGTTTGGTCATCAAGGAGCAAAAGAAAGGATAAAAAAAAAGAAACATCGATTGACGAAAGAGAGATAATTTACGAGATACGATCCATCTATATCTAACGTATCAATTCAAAATATTGGTCCTAAAAAGATGAATTCTGTACTGTATTCCGAAATGTTCTGATATGTGTGATGAATACATACTTATTAGATTTGTTACTAGTATGAAAGAATTGAGTTTAGTTCCATATGTAAAAAAAAAAGAGTTTTTGTTTTGGTGGATAAAAATAGCTTCTTATTATGGTTGTTCCGTATTCGTCCGCCTGCTTTATTCTATGGGCCACAACACAACGGTATTACCAACGGAACGGGGGAAATAGAATCGAACATGTTTTGCTCGAATAAACGTTCCGAAGAAACTTCAGTTATATTAAAAAGGGGATTCCTGAGTTCCTTCCCTCATGCGGAGAAAGCATTCATTCTTCAGTTCATTTCAAAATACTTCAATTGGTACGCGCAAGAAATAGGCCGATTCAGCAGCTTTTTGTTCAATTTCTCGTGGAGTAAAATTCTCATCGGTACGAGTCAAGGGAATGGCTCCCTGGCCTCTGATTTCCATATAAAGGACACGACGAGGATAAAGACCCTCTTTAACTTCCATTCTGATTGACTGGATATCTCTCATAAGGAATCGAAGGAAGATGCGACGATTTATTCCAGGAAATCCCCAACGAAAAATACACACTATTCCTTCTTTTCTATCAAAAAGATCATAACCACTACCTACATTCCACGAAATTGTGCACCACAAATAGGAACTAATGAACAGACCAGCGATCCCATAGAAAGACATCACGATTCCTTGGGGAAAAAAAAGGATTTCCTGAGAGGGAAATACAGATATCAGATTCCTACCAAGATAACTGGAAGTTCCAACCAATAAGAATCCTAGTGAACCTAAAAAAAGGATACAGGCCCAGCAGAAATTACTTGTTTTTCGAGACCCCGTTATAAGTTCTATCCATATACGTTCGGATTGCCAGTTCATACTCGATCCAGTTGCATTCTATTGGAATTGAGAGAATAGAATAAGCCAAATGAATTTGACTTTACTTTTTTTGTTTTGATCCCGAAGTAACTCTCATCAACTAGCACTATTATGATGTAAACCATTAGGAGTAATTCATCGAATTGGTTAGATATAAAATAATAACATCCCCTTCATATGATCCCACTATGTATATCTACATACATATAGATACATTGACTTTCTATTTCAGATATTCGCTGATCTATTTGAAAACAAAAACAGCTATACCCACATATAATATACATGCATTTATCCATATATCATGGATCTGCATGCATAACAATAACAGCTTTTTTATTTGTGCTCGGAGGGAGTCACATGTCGTACCGTACCCTATTCCACTAAAAGATATCTGTATTATGATCCAAGTCCAAGTGTTAAAAAAAATGGATGAGATTTGATCCCATCGGATCTAAACAATCTTGTTTTTTTGAACATGAAGAGATAAAGAAGCCATTGCAATTGCCGGAAATACTAGGCCCACTAAAGGCACAAAAATAGAGGGTAAATTGAAATCTGTCATAGAATAGGTGCCTCGATTTAATATTTGTACTTGTTAGAAATTTGTACTTGTTAGAAATATATCTTATGATAAGTATATTTATTATAAGTATATAATAAGTGCAAGGAATGTAGAACTAAATAAGTGTACCTATTCATCTTTCTACACAAAATATATGTATGATAATCCGATTTTTTATTCTTGTTCTCCCGTCCTTATCTTATAATAAAGAGTTTCTTACGAGTTCCCTAAGGATTCGTTAGAATCCGATCCAACAGGGATTCATAGTAAAAAAAAAGGAGGTTCTCGGGAGATATAGATATAGAAATATGCAACATTTCTATTATAGATTTTCATTATTCTATATATTAATACGTAAGAAGGAAGGGAACATGAAATTCTTTTCATTTTCCCAATTC